GCGTATTTTTTTGAAACGAGGTCCTCGGTAACGAGACATATAAAGGCTCCTTTTTGATTCACTTTCATTTGACAAAAAAATAGAAATTCAGACTGAACTAAAGGATTAGCAAAGCAAAACGAAATTTACTAAAGTCCTACAAAACAGAATAAAATAAATTTTATCAATATTCGTATTTTTTGTATATATAGGAAATTCAAGCGAAGGTTACGTTTTCCAATTTCTTCTGTAGAGATCTAATTGTTCTAGTAAACTTTTTTCTTCATAGCTATAGCTGCAAGTTACCATGACATAATAGATCGGTGACCCGACATTTAGAGAAAGCGAGAGTAGATATTTTCAATCATGGAAATAAAAAAATTGATAAAGAAAAAGAGCCGGCTATCGGAATCGAACCGATGACCATCGCATTACAAATGCGATGCTCTAACCTCTGAGCTAAGCGGGCGGATATAAGAGCAATAGTGTATAGGAATACAGGAAACTATCGAATCTTAGCTATTACCTAGTGATTATTCTTCTTTTTTTATTTCATTTATTGATTCTATTTAAAAAATAGAAAAGAAAACTATTTAGATATAAATAAATTAGATATCTAAATAGAAATAGAAATTCAATTCCATATTCATATATATGAATATGAAATAAAATATCAATATATCAATGAAATTATAATTTGAAATGAAAAAAAAAAAGAATGAATATCGACCGTTCCACTATTCCAAACTGCACTGTAAAAATGAAGGAGGAGGAAAGGCATATATATATGTGGGATATATCTATCCATATTGAATTGCGGATACATCAATGATAGAATCATTTCGTATTGAAACAAATACGGTTCATCCAATAGAGATGAAATGATAGAATATAGAATAGAGGGTGGGCAAAAAAAGAAAATAGCAGCATACACTTTTTCGATATAGGAATCATTACCTAATGAATTCAATAGTGCCAAGATCAATGAAAGAGGTGGATGGAATTACAACTGGATCCTTGTCTCAAAGGAAAGGGGGATATGGCGAAATTGGTAGACGCTACGGACTTGATTGTATTGAGCCTTGGTATGGAAACCTGCTAAGTGGTAACTTCCAAATTCAGAGAAACCCTGGAACTAAAAATGGGCAATCCTGAGCCAAATCTTTGTTTTGAGAGATGGAAAATGAGAATAAAAAGGGATAGGTGCAGAGACTCAATGGAAGCTGTTCTAACGAATGAAATTTACTACGTTACGTTAGTAGCTAAAATCCTTTCTATCGAAATGACAGAAAGGATAACCTTATATACCTAATACGTACGTATACATACTAACATAGCAAATGATTAATCACAACCCAAATCTTATATTGAATCCTATTCTGTATCTCTATATATGAAAATAGAAATCTTCTATTTCTATTCTCTATTAATTAGAATGATAGAGATCAAAAAATCTATTAAAAATGGAAGAGTTATTGTGAATCAATTCCAATTGAAGTTGAAAAAAGAATCGAATTCGAATATTCAGTGATCAAATGATTCATTCCAGAGTTTGATAGATCTTTTGAAGATTAATCGGACGAGAATAAAGAGAGAGTCCCATTTTACATGTCAATACCGACAACAATGAAATTTATAGTAAGAGGAAAATCCGTCGAATTTTAAAATCGTGAGGGTTCAAGTCCCTCTATCCCCAATAAAAAGCCCATTTTACTTCCTCGCTCTTTATTTATCCTCATCCTCTTTCTTTTTTTTTTCATCAGTGGCTCAGTTCAAACAAAATTCAATATCTTTCTCATTTCATTCACTCTGTTCTTTCACAAATGGATTCGAATAGAAATCCTCGTATCTTCTTCCAATCCAATCTCATTTGTTTTGTATAGTACGATATGAACATATATGTTCAAGGAATCTCCGTTATTGAATCATTCATAGTCCATATATTTTTCCTTACATTTACAAAGAAAGTCTTCTTTTTGAAGATCTAAGAAATTCAGGGGCTAGGTCCAATTTGTTCATATTTTCTTTTTGAGTTCTTTTCATTGACATAGATATAAGTACTCTGCTAGGATGATGCACGGGAAATGGTCGGGATAGCTCAGTTGGTAGAGCAGAGGACTGAAAATCCTCGTGTCACCAGTTCAAATCTGGTTCCTGACACGTGAATAATGTATCGGATAGATATTCATACCTCATACAAATGAAATTAATTCATTGAGACGGATCGGGATAGATATTCTTTACTTTCTTTTTTATTGTTTTCCTCTCTGTTCATATTTTTCTTATTCCAAAAGTATGTTAGATTTTCGTATATATCTCAAATAGAATAGCTCAAAAAAAATGAGCTAAAAGGATTCAATCAAAGAGTGGAAGGATAGGAATAGAAAGGATGTATTTCAGACACAGTACAAATAAACTCCGATTATTCTCATTTTGCATTTCTTCATTTTGTCTCTTCTGTCTTTTCTTTCAAATTTCATATTTTTTTGTCACTCTTGCTCAAGTTACTTTCTGGGGTCCC